GGTCGTATGCTTGAAAGATAACCCAAAAAATCAAAGGAATGCTTGGATAATTGGTTTATATGGATTCTTCCTGGTTGAGACCATACATAAAAATGACATTGCCAAAAATGGACAAGATAATATTTCCACTTATTCATCAGAAGAGGAGTATCTTTTGATGCCAGAATCGATTTTCCTTGATATCTAACATACTGTATAAAAGGATCCTTGAAGAACCATAAGGTGGCCGGAAAATCGTTAGCAAAGACTTCTTCGACAGGATATTTTATTTTTTCATAAAAACGTATTCGCTCAAAAAGAATCCCAGAAGAGGTTAATCGTAAATGATTAGATTGGTTACGGAGAAAAAGTAAAATGGATTCGTATTCACATACATAAGAATTATATAGGAGCAAGAATAATCTTTGATTACTTTTTGCAAAAATGGATTTTTTTGGAGTAATAAGAGTATTCCAATTATAATACTCGTGAAGAAAGAGCCGTAATAAATGCAAAGAAGAGGGATCTTTCACGCAGTAGCGAAGGGTTTGAACCAAGATTTCCAGATGAATGGGGTAGGGTATTAGTACATCTGATGCATAATTTAAATGTGGAAATTTGTCCTCGAAAAAAGGAAATATTGAATGAATTGATCGTAAATTATAAGATTTTACGGTTTCTGTCTCCTCTAAGGAAGATACTAATCGTAGGGAAAACGGAATTTCCACAATGACTGCAAATCCCTCCGATATCATTTGAGAATACAAATTTTTGTTGTACCCAAAAAATTTATTTTGATTCGAATCATTAACGGAAATAATAAAATGATTCTGTTGATACATTCGACTAATTAAACGTTTTATAATTAGTAAACTAGATTTCTTGTCATAACCTACATTATCCAACAAAACGGATCTATTTAAACCACGATCATGAGCAAGTGCATAAATATACTCCCGAAAGATAAGTGGGTATAGGAAGTCATGTTGCTGAGATCTATATAATTCTAAATATCCTTGAAATTCTTCCATTTAAAATTCAATTTGAATCAGAAAAGAAATAGGTGATTTATTGGGTTATCAAATGATACATAGTACGATACAGTCAAAACAAGGTATTTATATTATAGTAAGAAAAAATTAGATACCTCGGAAACAAGTCAAACTCATCAACGGACTCTCCAGACCCTCCCTTTCCATATAATAGATTTATGTTCATTTATAGGATAACAAGATAGTTAGAAGCCCTTTATTTTATCAATCCAATCGCTCTTTTGATTTTGAAAAAAAAAATCTCTTTATCAATATACTGCCTTCTTCTACACATTTATCTCTACCCCATAAAGGGGAATAGCTAATAGTTAGGACTCATAAGAAATTTCTAATCCACTCATCGGAAAAGCTTTTCCCGCATTAAGCACTAATATATTTTTAACGTCTAATTAGATGGGGTAATCATTCAAAAATGAAGAACAGAAGCTCGTTACTTTTTATTTCCCTAGAATTGGAACCTCTAGTAAGGCTCTACCCATTTATTCATTCGACCCCCCCAAAAAATTCTTTTTTAAAAATTGAATTTAAACAATTGAAATAAGATTTTGGACCTATTCAGTAAGAATGAAATATTCTCAGAATTATCCTACGACATGCTGCTTTTTCCATTCATTCCTTTCAGGATCAGTCGTGGTCTTACAAACTCTACCGATGGTATGGACGAATCTGTTGCTTCATACAAATGTGTAAAAGATGCTAGCCGCACTTAAAAGCCGAGTACTCTACCGTTGAGTTAGCAACCCAAATAAACAAATTAGAATGTGTAGATACAATCAGAATCCCAATAAATAACGAAATTGAAATGAAATAAAATCTATGGAACAGGGATAAATAGATCCATTTATCCACGATCGGATTATATTTATTTGATACACTGTTGTCAATATGAATATTGAGAAAAGCATACGTATACAAAAGAGAAAACAAATTCTAAATCGAACTAACAATTCCGATTTCAATCAATTAAAATTAATCAAATTCAAATTATTTAAATTGAAATATAAAAAAAAACGAAGGACTTGTGTTGGATTGGCACTATATAATATAGGTGGAAGACTAAATTAAGGAAGACGGAGGAGAAGTAGAAAAAAATGAGGTTTATTCAATAACTAAAATAAGCAGATTTAGTCCTTTGTTTTTTTTGTTCATAGGGTTCCAACGGGGGTAATGTCAAATTTTTATGTCTATAGACCCCATTACTTCTACGTCATTTCTTATTTATTCACTTGATCTTTTTTTCTATCTATTTTATTGATATTTTAAATTATTGGATCAATTGTTATATCAATAAAATAGAAATCCATTTTTTGTCGTTATAAATAAAGGACACCATTCTATAGTAACAATACTAAAAGTAACAATACTAAAAAGGGTTATACAAAGCTATATATAAGTCATCCACACCTTCTTTTTTTCTATTTTATTTTATTAATTGAATTTTGTTTGTTGATTAAGGCGAAGTTCCGTAAAAACCCCCGCCTTTTTTGAAATATCATGAACAGTTCCTGTAGGTTGAGCGCCTTTTTCAAGGAAGTATAGAATAGCAGGAACATTTAAATAGATTTGATTCTTTATCGGATCATAAAAACCCACTTTCCGAAGATCTCTTCCCTCTCGTCGGGATCGAACATCAATTGCAACGATTCGATAAATGGCTCATTGGGATAGATGAAGAATACCCCCCCTAGAAACGTATAAGAAGTTTTCCCCTCGTACGGCTCGAGAAAATTCGAAATTATGTCTATGTATAGAATTACAATATCAAACATATATCCATAAAATCATCAAATTAATTAGACTATTGATTTTAGTACTTTTTTTCTTATTCTTACCCAACAAAAAAGAAAATTAGTCGTATTTGCACCCTCATAACTCAAGTTGGATAACTCTGAAATAACTCAAAAGAAAAACCTTTTAGATATTTCATCTATTGAGCGGTCTCTAACCCTTTAATTGTCTGTCTTCTTTAGAATCCATTTTGATTCTTTTCTGATCTAGTTGTTAAGACAATTGAAAATGGTATTTCCTTGTTCCAGGATCTTTGCCTTGAATCATTGGGTTTAGACATTACTTCGGTGATCTTTAAATCCTTTCAAAACGGCAGCAACATACCATTTTTTGTGATTTCTTTCTGTCAAAGAATCATACGAATGTTTGATTCCTGCGTAATACACTTTCCTTTTGATTTGATCGAAAGAGTTTTACCAATTTCAACAAACTTTCCTTTTGAATTGGAAAGTTTCTCGAATAGGACCCTTTAAGTTTATGTATCGAAAATATATTTACGAAGCTGTTCCAATTTATTGATTGATACTAACCCTAGATTCTTGCCCCTGAAAAATAAATCAATACTTTCTACTCGAGCTCCATCCTATACTATATTATATTATATCATAACCCCCCAAAAAAGAGAGTTACAGCGGAACAGAACAAATGATGTCGAGCCAAGAGCACTTTCATTCCTATATAATATATAAAAAAATGGTGGATGTAAGACTCCACAGCGGATCATGTCCTTCAAGTCGCACGTTGCTTTCTACCACATCGTTTTAAACGAAGTTTTACCATAACATTCCTTCGGTTTGGAACCCATATGTAATTGATTCAATTATGGAATCATGAATAATCATTGGTTCGGATAGAGATTAATAGAATTTAATATTGGAAATTCTATAAAAATAATTTTTTTTTTATTATTTCTATTTTCTTATTTATTATTTCTATTTTCTTATTTATATTATTCGAAATTTTAGAATATTTTTCGATTATTGTAAAAATCAAATTAGTTAACTAAATTATAACTAATATAACACGAATAAATAAATATAATACGAAGAAACAAGTTATTTTGAATCTGTATCTTCAAGTAACATAATAGTGGTAGCATAAATTCAACAATTTCACACTTCTTCAAGTACCAAGAACTCATAGGAGTTCGTTACAAAGATTGAATTGATTGAAAAATCTCCTATCCGATATAATTATTTGCATTTTGCATAACATAAAGTTTTACAGCAAGGACCTTTCGTTTTTTATCATCAGTAAGAGAGAGAGAAATTCATATTGGATTAAACCATCTGTGATTAAAAAAAGATAGATAAAAAAACACTGATGTAAGGGAGAAATTTTATGTTGTTATTTTTTCCTATTTATACTGTAAAATCGTTTGCGTGTTATTTGAACTCAATTAAATTTGTGAAAAAGATATGATTCCGCGGATTATGAAAAAAAAAAAAATAAAAATCACATTCTATACCAATATTCTACTCTTAATACAGAGGGCTGTTCGAAAAGGCAATCTTTTATATATATTTTATTATGATATATTTTATATATATCAAAAAAAAAATTCGAAATATATTATATTAATAGAATGTTAATATAATGATCACATTATATAATAATATATATAGACGGGGTATGCTCTGGGACGGAAGGATTCGAACCTCCGAGTAGCGGGACCAAAACCCGTTGCCTTACCACTTGGCCACGCCCCATTTATTTCTATTCGACACTAATAAACACTAATATTGGTACGGGTTATTCGTCAACTCCAGTCTAAATATCTATTATTTCTAAAATGGATTACTAGAATTTTTATACATGTAGACTATACATGTAGACATAGAATTAAACTGAATTTATTGATCATTACATATAATTCAATTAAGATATTGTACGAAAGTATGATTTATTCTATTCTCTTTTGATTTGAGATATAGAAGGATTTTTGATTGGGTGAGTTCAAATCAAAGAAAGTTTTTTGGTCTATCTTATTTATTTTTATTCATTTTTTTTTCTTCTATCAATAATACCCTATTTATAATAATAAAATATAATAATAAAAAACTCGATTCAATTTATTAATAACTCAATCAAAATAAATACAATTATCCCCAAAAACAAAATGTTTGTTATGCTTAATATTTTAAGTTTGATCTGTATCTACCTTAATTCTGCTCTTTATTCCAGTAGTTTTTTCGTCGCCAAATTGCCCGAAGCCTACGCTTTTTTGAATCCAATTGTAGATGTTATGCCAGTAATACCCCTGTTCTTTTTTCTCTTAGCCTTTGTTTGGCAAGCTGCTGTAAGTTTTCGATGATATTTTTAATAAAGTCCCAGACAAATTCATGATTTATTCGAAAAAAATTCGTGGAATTGATAAGATCAGATACGTCTTACACTCTCAATTCAAATATTGAAATTCTTGTACAACCGCGACAAATCCGGATCACCCCACTTTATTTCTTGGTGTCAAAATAAAAAGGGGTAGGGTATGTGGTATAAAAGTGGAGAATCTATTCTCTTTTTTCCTAAAAAAATCTTGGAGATTGTGTAATGCTTACTCTCAAACTATTTGTTTACACGGTAGTGATATTCTTTGTTTCTCTCTTTATCTTCGGATTCCTGTCTAATGATCCAGGACGTAATCCTGGACGTGAAGAATAAAAAATAAGGTTTTCTTTGCTTGATTTTAAACTGTTATTAGTAAGATTTTATCTATTCCACTTCTTTAACTATTAATTTTTAACTATTAATAAAAAAGAGCTCGCGATAAATTCGAAAGAAAATGCCAAGTCATCAATGAAAACGGAAAGAGAGGGATTCGAACCCTCGGTACGAAAAACTCGTACAACGGATTAGCAATCCGACGCTTTAGTCCACTCAGCCATCTCTCCTCTCAATTGAAAAAGGATACTACTATGTTACATTATAAAAAATAAGGCTTGAAAACGCCCGTCATAGTATATACTCTTATTTTTTGATTTCGCGATTTCGTCCGAAGGGGCTTTTTAGTTCCACGGCCCGGCCTGGTCAGTACTTAGCCGGGCCCGCCCTTTTGTTCCAACAAATCATAAATCAAAAGATTTATTAAATTTGAAAAAAAAAAGAAATAAATAAAGAAAAAAAAATTGCTTGTTATTGCGATAAACAAAAAGAACCTTTTCAATTTCTATGATATATAATCAAATGGTATCGAATCAAAGTGCCATTTCTTTCTTAGTTAGTCCTTTTATTCCGGTTTAAATAAGAAAAAGGGAACTCTCGTTTCTTGACACAACCCATTTTTGTGTTATGGCTTAAGTTCGAGACAAAACCTCGGGCAAAAAAGCACTTGTTATTTAGTTATTAAAGTGAAATGAATCCCCTTTTCCTAATCTCATTAGGTCCTCTGATACAAAAGGTAAACGCTCTAGTTTTCATGATTCTTTTCTGATCTTTTGTTTTAGTTTTGATTAGGGTCGACAAAAGGTCCATTTATATACAATAATCGGATTGTAGCGGGTATAGTTTAGTGGTAAAAGTGTGATTCGTTCTATAACCCCTTATATAGTTAAAGGGTCTTTCGGTTTGATTAATATTCATTCCGAACAAAAACTTTAGTTCTTAAAAGGATTGAATCCTTTACCTCTCAATGAAAAATTCGAGGAAGAATATACATTCTCGTGAGTTGTATCCAAGAATCAATTTTAAATTGAAAAATTGGATTATGAGATTACGAAACATAATTTTTTTTATTGGATAAATACTTCCAATTGAATGAGTATGAGTAAAGGACCCATGGATAAAGATAAAAAGTGTATTTCTAATCGTAACTAAATCTTCCATTTTTCATTTATATAGGGGGAATTGAAGCAAAACAGCTATTAAACAATGTCTTTGGTTTACTAAAGACATCGATAAATTGTTTTAGCTCGGTGGAAACAAAATACTTTTCCTAAGGATTCTTTCAAATAGAAGTAGAGAACGAAGTAACTAGAAAGATTGTTAGAATATAAACCCCCTCCTTTCTATAGGGATCGTCTAGAAAGCGGGTTGTTCTGAATAGATTTAGACATAAAAGCTGACATAGACGTTATGGGTCGGATTTTTTTATTTCGTTCATGTCTGAATCTGGGAATTTATCCATCTTCCATAAAGGAGCTGAATGAAACCAAAGTTTCACGTTCAGTTTTGAATTAGAGACGTTAAAAATGATGAATCAACGTCGACTATAACCCCTAGCCTTCCAAGCTAACGATGCGGGTTCGATTCCCGCTACCCGCTTTTACTTTATCGTTATAAGCTTTAATATTCTAAAAATATTAAATAAAAAAATGGAATGAATCGAATTAATGTAATGCATCATTGACTTGAATACTAAATTCTTGGAATTCTTTCAACTATTTTTCCGAACAAGAAATATGAAAATTGGAGTGAAAAGCGTCCATTGTCTAATGGATAGGACAGAGGTCTTCTAAACCTTTGGTATAGGTTCAAATCCTATTGGACGCAGTTTAGTTCCATATATATATATTTTTTCTATTTCTATGTCACGAAAGATATGATATGATATTTTGAATAACTTGAATAAGAGGCGCTCTTATTACATATTAATTATTTCTTTAATATATATTAAAGAAATAATTAATATGTAATTTCTACAATTTCTTATAGAAATTCAAATTCTATATCAAATTATATAAAT